ATTGGAGCAACATTACCTATTGATAAATCTCTAACTTTAGGTCTTTTTCAAATTGATTCAACCGCGAAATACCACGATGTAGGTATCTAGGGAATAGTCGCTTCTAAAGTGAATCCCCCCTAGATACATGAATTTTATTATGATCTATTCCGCGAAAATACGGATCGCGTGTTACAGATAAAAAATGAAGTTTTTTCTTTATAATTTATAAAAAGAATATGAAATAATTCTAATAGATTTAAAACGAAAACTTATTCTTAGGTAAATTGATTGCGAAATGCTTCTGTAGAGTGTCCAATATCTGTTTTACATCTTCTGTACGAAAATATTCAATTCTCATAAGATCTTCTTGACTGTTGCTCAAAAGGTCCAATAATGTATGTATATTGGACCTTTTGAGACAATTATAGGTCCTGGGGGGTAGTTCTAATTGGTCAATAAAAATACATTTCAATGGAATTCCTTTTTTGTTTTTCTTTAGATTAGTTAATCTATTTTGAAAGGTAAAAAGGGGTAGAGTAAACCTGTTTTTATTTTCCTCGAAATAAATGTCCCCTTCCTCCGCATGTAGAAAAGGAATAAATAAATCAATCAAATTACGAGAAGCTTCATAAAGTGCTTCCTTAGGAGTTAAACTTCCATTCGTCCATATTTCTAGAAAAAGTATTTCTTGTTTTTCATTTCCATTCCCATAAGAATGAATACTATGATTCGCATTTCGAACAGGCATGGATACAGCATCTATAGGATAACTTCCGTCTTGAGAGTTATTTGTGGGGTTAATACGGTATCCGCGATCTCTCTTGATTTGTAATTCAATACGCAAATCAATTGGTTCTGTCAGGTTAGCTATATGCTGTGTTGTGTCAACTATTTCCACGGAAGGTGGTGAGATGATATCTTGAGCGGTTACGTATCTAGGACCTCTGACACAAATGGATGCGTCTCTAACTCCATACAGATTACTTCTCAATACAATTTCTTTCAAATTTATGAAAATTTCATGTACCGATTCCTCAATACCTACTATCGTAGAATATTCATGCGGCACCTTCTCAGATTTTGCACGTGTGATACATGTTCCTTCTATTTCTCCAAGTAAAGCCCTTCGCATGGCAATACCTATGGTATCGGCTTGACCTTTCATGAGCGGGGACAGAATGAAACGACCATAATAAAGACGCTTACTGTCTACTCTTGATTCAACACATTTCCACTGTAGTGTTCGAGTGGATGCTGCTATTTCCTCTCGAACCATACTAATATTATTATTTGATCAGATCATTGAATCATTTATTTCTCTTGAAATCCGTTTAATTCTTATTTTTACACACGTCTTTTTTTAGGAGGTCGACATCCATTATGTGGCATAGGTGTTACATCACGTACGAAACTTAATAGTATACCACTTCTACGAATGGCCCGTAATGCTGCATCTCTTCCGAGACCTGGACCTTTTATCATAACTTCTGCTCGTTGCATACCCTGATCAACTACAGTACGAATAGCATTTGCGGCGGCGGCTTGAGCAGCATAGGGTGTCCGTCTTCGTGTGCCTTTGAATCCAGAAGTACCGGCGGAGGCCCAAGAAACCACCCAACCTCGTACATCTGTAACAGTTACAATGGTATTGTTGAAACTCGCTTGAACATGAATAACCCCTTTTGGTATTCTACGTCCATTCTTACGTGAACCAATACGTCCATTCCTACGCGAACCAACTCTTGGTATAGGTTTTACCATATTTTATTATCTCATAAATATGAATCAGAAATATATAGAAAGATACGGAGATATCCATTTCATGTTAAAGCAGATCCTTTATTTTTACATGGCCCTTCCTTGAGAAACTTTAGAAAGATTATCCTTGTCTCTGTTTATGTTTCGGATTGGAGCAAATCACTAGAATTCGTCCGCGCCTACGGATCAGTCGACATTTTTCACAAATTTTACGAACGGAAGCCCTTATTTTCATATTTCTCACTCCTTACCTTAATTTGGAATCTATTCCTTGGAAGAAAATAAGCCTCTTGTATTTTTTAGCTTCGAATTGGATCCCCCATGAAAGGAATGTTTTCAAAAATTATCTAATCGCTCGAATCTTTGTTGCGAAGTCTGTAAATTATACGTCCCCTGGTTGAATCATACCGGCTTATTTCGATTTTGACTCTATCTCCCGGCAGTATCCGTATTAAACTGCGTCGGATCCTCCCTGAAATATAACCTAGAATTAGATCTTCATTATCTAAACGGACCCGGAACATACCGTTGGGAAGTGATTCAGTAATTAAACCTTCATGAATCAATTTTTGTTCTTTCATAACCCCCTTGAAGTATCAACTAATGGAGGAAGAGTTATATAACTCACTTTTCCCCTCTATTTCACAAATAGGAACTTAGAGATAAAATTAGGATACCGGAGGAGGATTACCATATATAACACAAAATTTCTCCTCCAATTTTTTCTAGTCTAGCTTCTCGATCTGTCATTATGCCTCGAGAAGTAGAAAGAATTACAATTCCCATTCCACCTAAAATCTTAGGAATTTTTTGATAGTTGGAATAGATTCGTAGACCAGGTCGACTGATACGTTTTAAAATAGTTCTATATATTCCTTTCCTAGTCCTTCTATGGCGCAAGGTTGAAACCAAGAAATATTTGTTACTTTCCTGATGTTTCCGAACGTTTTCAATAAAACCTTCTCGTAGGAGTATTTTAACAATGTTTTCGGTGATATTAGTGGATGCTATTCGAACCGTTCCATTTTTACTCATGTCAGCATTTCTTATAGAAGTTATTATATCAGCAATAGCGTCTCTGCCCATGACGAATTATTGGTGCTTCCTAATTTTGATATAATCAACATGTTTTTTTTTTACTTGAATTATTCAATTATTAATTAATAAATTAGTTACTAAAAGTATATGCGTGAGACACAATCTACTAATTTGATCCGTTTCAGATATCCTACTATAACTATATCATAGTTTCATCCACTAGTATTTATAATACCTCGGGAGCTAATGAAACTATTTTAGTAAAATTCAACTGTCTCAATTCCCGAGCAATCGCCCCAAAAATTCGAGTTCCTTTTGGATTTCCTTCTTGATCAATGACAACCGCTGCATTGTCATCATATCGTATTATCATACCGTTGTCACGTTTGAGTTCTTTACATGTACGTACAATTACAGCTCTAATTACTTCTGATCTTTCTAGAGGCATATTGGGCACTGCTTCTTTGATTACAGCAACAATAACGTCACCAATATGAGCATATCGGTGATTACCAGCCCCTATGATTCGAATACACATCAATTCTCGAGCTCCGCTGTTATCTGCTACATTCAAAAGGGTCTGAGGTTGAATCATATCATTTTTATTTGAATCTGTTATTTCAATGCAAAGAATGAGGAAAAAAAGAAATAGTGTTTGTCTATAAATAAATAAACCCGTGGTTGTTCCTCAATACCCCTTTTGTTTATGTTTAGTTCTACATCCTTATCCTGAAATAACAAATTGAGTTCGTATAGGCATTTTGCACGCAGCTATTGAAATAGCTGTTCTGGCTACAGTTTCGGATACTCCACCCATTTCATAAAGTATTCGACCTGGTTTAACAACAGATACCCAATATTCGGGGGATCCCTTCCCCGAACCCATACGTGTTTCTGTAGGTCTTACTGTAACAGGTTTGTCGGGAAATATACGTACCCATATTTTTCCACCACGACGCGCATATCGTGTCATTGCTCTTCGCCCTGCTTCTATTTGTCTAGCTGTAATCCAAGAGGGTTCAAGTGCCTGAAGAGCGTATCTGCCGAAACAAATCTGATTGCCCCGACAAGATATTCCCTTCATTCTTCCTCTATGTTGCTTACGAAATCTGGTTCTTTTGGGGTTATAGTTGATGGTTTTTTCTTAATCAATCCCACCTCTACTACAGAACCGGACATGAGAGTTTCTTCTCATCCAGCTCCTCGCGAATGAAAGAATTCGATAATATTACAGATACACATGTATTTATTAATAACTAATACACTAAACTAAGTAATGGGATTTATTGATATTTCATTTATTACATAGGAAGCTGTATATACGACTAGATGTGTATATTGATAGATATACATAATGCTTCTTTATTTATATTATAACGAATCCTTATTTTTTTTATTATTGGAATATTGTCTTGATTCGATAAGAGTAATAAAAAAAATAAGGGTTTCGCGGGCGGATATTGACTCTTTCCTGTTCCATTCGTAAGATCAATCCATGATCTCTCAGAGTAAATCAATTTGTTCTTGGTTCGTTCCGCCATCCCACCCGATGAATCATTAGGATTCGTTTTTATTTTAATAGAATCTTATATAATCACAGGTTTCGTCGTTCCTATAGCTTCTCCATTAATGGTTAGGCCTGAACTCTGCAATGGAGCTCCCAACAAAATTCGTTCCCGAGCCAATCTCCTCAGTTTCTATTAACCCGGGGCTCTTTATTATTTATTATTATTTATATCAATATTAATGCTTTATCACACTGCCTTTTATGAGGTGACCATACATATTGGAATCGTCTATCATTGATCTTTTTGTTCTCTCTTTCTATCACCTTTCCATTTATCCGCATCCCTTTATTTTTATTTATTTTTCCTTCAGAATCTATAATCAGATTTTTTTTATGGAAAATCTCAGTTGTTACAACTATATGATTGATCCAGTCATATAGTGACTGTTTCTTGGGATCTCGACAATACGAAGCAATAAGTTGGTTATTAGTTTTTAGTTTATTTTTTTGTTTATTTTATTATAGTTATTAAATTCATAGTGGGGATTTTTTGAAGCCCAACTCTAAACTCTAAAGAAAAAACTAACGAGTCACACACTAAGCATAGCAATTATATTAAAAAAAGATTAATCGATTTTTTATTCAACCTTATAGAATTAGAATTGTTTATTTTTATTTGATTTAACGGAAAAACGGAAAAGGTTTCTAATTTTTTGTTCTATCACTGGACAGAACGGCAAGATAAATAAGGGGTCTATTTATTATTCTTCATCCACAAATATCCAAATTTTTAGGCCTAATACTCCATGGATAGTTCGAATTGTATAGGAACAATGATCAATTTTAGCGCGAATTGTTTGTAGAGGAACCCTACCTTCTCTGATCCATTCGACACGTGCAATTTCTTTTCCGTCGATACGCCCTGCAATTTGTATTTGAATTCCCTTTGTATCTGTTTGTTCAGTTAATTCAATAGCTCTTTTCATTGCCTTTCGGAACGAAACTCTATTTCTTAATTGTGAAGCCATATATTCTGCAAGAATATTAGGGTGTCCATAAGGTTTTTCAATTCTTGTGATAGCAATGTTGAGTCTTCGGTTCACAGAACGAAACTCTTTTTGTACATTCATCTGTAATTCTTCGATCCCTCGTGTTCGGCCCTCTATTAATAAATTTGGGAACCCAATATAGATTATGACTTGGATCAAATCGATTCTTTTTTGAATTTCTATGTGTGCAATTCCAATTCCTTCGAAACCTGGGGATATTCTCTTATTTTTTTGTACATAGTTCTTGATACAATTCCGTATTTTCTCATCTTCTTGTAGACCTACGGAAAAATTTTTTGGTTGTGCGAACCAAAAGGAATGATGATTTTGGGTTGTACCAAGTCTGAAACCAAGTGGATTTATTTTTTGTCCCATATTTTTTGATTATATTATCTTTCCATTTATTTTATTTATTTTTTTTTTTTTCTAAATAGGAATCTAAATCTTAAATTCATCTAAAGAAAATTTAGATTTCTCCTCTCTTTTAATACAATTGTTATATGACAAGTGGGCCTTTTTATCGGATAACTACGTCCTCGAGCCCTAGGTCTTAACTTTTTCACAAAGGGACCCCCATTGACTTCGGCTTTACTAATGAATGAATCAGCTTCGTTCAAACCCATATTATGACTAGCGTTTGCTGCTGCAGAATAAACCAATTTTAAAATGGGATACGATGCCCGAAAAGGCATGAGTTCCAGTATCATAAGTGTTTCTTCATAAGAGCGCTCGCGAATCTGATCAATTACTCTTTGCGCTTTGAAAACAGACATACATATATGTTGAGCTAAAACTTTTACTTCTCTATCCGAATTCGAGTTTTTTTTTTTTATCATAAGGTTTATCCCCCGCCAATGAATGATAAGTATCTATTTGTTTTTTTATTCCAAATTAAATTAACGACGAGATTTATTATCGTTTCTCGCATGTCTCGCGAAAGACAGAGTAGGCGCGAATTCTCCCAATTTGTGACCTACCATACGATCTGTTATATAAATAGGTAAATGTTCCTTTCCATTATGAATAGCGATTGTATGGCCAATCATTTTGGGTATAATGGTAGATGCCCGAGACCAAGTTACTATTATTTCTTTCTCCTCCCTCATGTTGAGTTTTTCCATTTTTCTGGATAAATGATTAGCTACAAAAGGATTTTTTTTTAGTGAACGTGTCACAGCGGATTACTCCTTTTTTTATTTTACATTTTAAAGATTGGCATTCTATGTCCAATAGAATATCTCGATCTAAGTATGAAGGTAAGAATAAATACAATAATGATGAATGGAAAAAAGAGAAAATCCTTTAGCTAGATAAGGGGCGGATGTAGCCAAGTGGATCAAGGCAGTGGATTGTGAATCCACCATGCGCGGGTTCAATTCCCGTCGTTCGCCCATCACATTATTTCAAATTCAAAAAATTCGATTTTCAATATTCCTATTTACGGCGACGAAGAATAAAACTATCACTATATTTTTTCCTTTTCCTACTTCTTCTTCCAAGCGCAGGATAACCCCAGGGGGTTGTAGGTTTTTTTCTACCAATTGGGGCTCTCCCTTCCCCGCCCCCATGGGGATGGTCTACAGGGTTCATAACTACTCCTCTTACTACAGGGCGCTTACCTAGCCAACACTTCGATCCGGCTCTGCCCAAACTTTTTTGGTTCACCCCAACATTACCCACTTGTCCGACTGTTGCTAAGCAGTTTTTGGATATCAAACGGACCTCCCCAGATGGTAATCTTAATGTGGCCGATTTACCCTCTTTTGCAATCAGCTTCGCTACAGCGCCTGCAGCTCTAGCTAATTGTCCACCCTTTCCAAGTGTGATTTCTATGTTATGTATGGCCGTGCCTAAGGGCATATCGGTTGAAGTAGATTCTTCTTTTTTATCAATAAAAACCCCTTCCCAAACTGTACAAGCTTCTTCCAAAGCATACGGCTTTCTAGATGTATATGATGATATCTAGACAGATGGATCTTATATGAATCATATGATGAAGTACCACATGAGTGGATATATAGGAATCAAAATCTGCCGAATCACTCATGTATGATCTTCTACATCCTAGGTCTCCCCGTTCCGTCATCTGGCTTATGTTCTTCATGTAGCATTCAGACCGAATGACTCTATGAAATTACGTCGATACTTCCACATATTACGGGTAACGTAGGAGACATCTCTATTTTTCCCCCGGGGGATCTTTATAATTACCACTGCTTAGCTTTCAATTCGCCTCTGACCATCAAATTAAATGTGAATAACCCGTCCTCCTCTCTTTGAAACAAGGGGCGCTTCCGGTTCTGTGCGTGCTTCAAACAATTTTGTCTTCTCCATATTACCATATCTCTAGAGTCAATAATTTTCTATGAGGAACTACTGAACTCAATCACTTGCTGCCGTTACTCAACAGTTTTCTGTTGAGGTCTATCCCATGGAGGTACTCAAATTGGATCAGTGATTGATTTCTAGGTTTCGTCGTAAACCTAATTGGTTACTTCCAATTACGTAAATCAATAGTTCAAACCGCACTCAAAGGTAGGGCATTTCCCATTGATATAGGAACTTCTGTACCAGAAACAATGGTATCTCCAATTATAGCCCCTCTGGGATGTAAAATATATCTCTTCTCACCATCCCCATAGTGTATGAGACAAATGTATGCATTTCGATTAGGGTCGTATTCTATGGTTACAATTCTACCAGATATGTCTTTTTCATTCCGTCGAAAATCGATTTTACGGTATAGACGCTTATGACCTCCCCCTCTATGCCTTGCGGTAATGATTCCTCTGGCATTACGACCTTTACCACAACGATGCTGTCCATAGATCAAATTATTTCGTGGATTGGATTTCACTTGACTGTCTACGGCTCCATTGCGTGTGCTCGGGGTAGAAGTTTTGTATAAATGTATCGCCGTGTTATTAAGTATTTTGCTTTAAGTTCTTTTCTCTATAAGAGGTGGAATAGAATAACCCGGTTGAAGCGTAATGATCATACGTCTGTAATGCATTGTATGTCCCATAATAGGTCCCATTCTTCTACCCTTTCCCGGGAGTCGATGACTATTCATAGCTATTACCTTGACACCAAAGAAGAGTTCGACCCAATGCTTTATTTCTGTCCTAGTTGATCCTGATTCGACATTAGAAGTATATTGATTGTTCCCCAATAACCGAATACTTTTTTCTGTAAATACTGCATATTTGATTCCATCCATAAATCCATTTTCTTCCCTATGAGTTCCAGTATCGATAAGAATTCTAGTTCTTACTGTTCATATGTTATGGTATGAATATACCATACCAATTCGGTATGTATGGATGATGAGATTCCATTGATACAGAGCCAATTCCAATAGACTTATTGAACGTTCCCATTGGCGTGCATCCAGCAGGAATTGAACCTACGAATTTGCCAATTATGAGTTGGGCGCTTTAACCATTCAGCCATGGATGCTTAACAGGGCTCATCGTACATCGTGAATAACCAAATTCCAATTGAAATGAAATCTTTAGGAGGAATCAATGAAAATCTTTAGGAGGAATCAATGAAACGACATCAATTCAAATCCTGGATCTTCGAATTGAGAGAGATATTGAGAGAGATCAAGAATTCTCACTATTTCTTAGATTCATGGATCAAATTCGATTCAGTGGGATCTTTCACTCCCATTTTTTTCCACCAAGAACGTTTTATGAAACTCTTTGACCCCCGAATTTGGAGTATCCTACTTTCACGTGATTCACAGGGTTCAACAAGCAATCGATATTTCACGATCAAAGGTGTAGTACTGCTTGTAGTAGTGGTCCTTATATCTCGTATTAACAATCGAAAGATGGTCGAAAGAAAAAATCTCTATTTGATGGGGCTTCTTCCTATACCTATGAATTCCATCGGACCCAGAAATGAGACATTGGAAGAATCTTTTTGGTCTTCCAATATCAATAGGTTGATTGTTTCGCTCCTGTATCTTCCAAAAGGGAAAAAGATTTCTGAGAGTTGTTTCATGGATCCGCAAGAGAGTACTTGGGTTCTCCCAATAAATAAAAAGCGTATCATGCCTGAATCGAACCGGGGTTCGCGGTGGTGGAGGAACCGGATCGGAAAAAAGAGGGATTCTAGTTGTAAGATAGCTAATGAAACCATAGCTGGAATTGAGATCTCATTCAAAGAGAAAGATAGCAAATATCTGGAGTTTCTTTTTTTATCCTATACGGATGATCCGATCCGCAAGGACCATGATTGGGAATTGTTTGATCGTCTTTCTCCGAGGAAGAAGCGAAACATAATCAACTTGAATTCGGGACAGCTATTCGAAATCTTAGGGAAAGACTTGATTTGTTATCTCATGTCTGCTTTTCGTGAAAAAAGACCAATTGAAGGGGGGGGTTTCTTCAAACAACAAGGAGCTGAGGCAACTATTCAATCAAATGATATTGAGCATGTTTCCCATCTCTTCTCGAGAAACAAGTGGGGTATTTCTTTGCAAAATTGTGCTCAATTTCATATGTGGCAATTCCGCCAAGATCTCTTCGTTAGTTGGGGGAAGAATCAGCACGAATCGGATTTTATGAGGAACGTATCGAGAGAGAATTGGATTTGGTTAGACAATAATGTGTGGTTGGTAAACAAGGATCGGTTTTTTAGCAGGGTACGGAATGTA